TTTCAATAGTATATTGAATCCATATAAGTCGAATAAAGAACTTTGATTCCTTGTTTCTTACTTGGTATTAGAGTTCGAATGAAAACCACGCGATTGCAGGTAATGCCATAATTTTTGATTTTGTGAGGATCAATCAAATAGGGTTTTCAAAATATTCTAAAAAAACAATGATAAATAGATATGAATAGAGCAAGAAAAGAAGGAAATAAAAAAACATAGTATAGAAAAGATATCCAAAATGATATAGAAATCACTATCCTACCCTTAGTTTTTATTTCCTTAATTTAATTAATTGTATTTCGTTTGATTAGGGTAAAGTTCCTTAAAAACCTCTGCTTTTTTTAAAATATCCTGAACAGTTCCTGTAGGCTGAGCGCCTTTTTCAAGGAAATAGAGAATCGCGGGAACGTTTAAATAAGTTTGATTCTTGATCGGATCATAAAAACCCACTTTCCGAAGATCTCTTCCTTCTCTTCGGGATCGAACATCAATTGCAACGATTCGGTAGACGGCTCATCGGGATAGATGTAGATGAAAAAGAACCCCCCCTAGAACCGTATAGGAAGTTTTCTCCTCGTACGGCTCGAGAAAAAATGATTAGAAGTTTTGTCTATGGATAAAATTAGAATAAATAGAAAAGGAATCCGTAAAATAAATGAGTCTATAATTTAACTCATAGTCATTTTTTTAGCTTCCTGAAAAAAAAATCATTTGTACTCATAACTCAAGTTCAAGAATTCTCAAATATCTTAAATAAATTAATAAATTAAGATATTTTTTTATTGAGTGGTCTTTAACCCCCCCCTTTTTTTGTCTCGTTTAAAATCTATTTTTATTCTTTATTCGGATCCGTGAGACAATTGAAGTGGTGTTTCCTTGTTCTGGGATCCTTTATCTTTGTTTTAAATCATTGGGTTTAGACATTACTTCGGTGCTTCTTAATCCTTTCAAAATGGTAGCAACATACCCCTTTTGTGATTTCTTTCTATCAAAGAATCATACGGTTGATTCGTGCGCGATACACTGTGGATCGAAAAAGTTTTAACCCTTCCAACAAAAATTTTTTTAATTGAAATTTTGCTCGAATCGGATCCTTTCGATTTCTATATCGAAGATATACTTACGAAGTTGTTCCAATTTATTGATTGGCATTAACCCTAGATCGTTGCCCCTGAGAAATTAATAAATACTTTCTACCCGAGCTCCATCATGTACTATTTACATTACAACCCAATAAAAAAAGAGGGATTCTAGTAGAATAGAACAAACGACGTCGAGCCAAGAGCACTTTCATTCCTATATAAAATGGTGGATGTAAGAATAAGAATCCACGCCGGATCGTGTCCTTCAAGTCGCACGTTGCTTTCTACCACATCGTTTTAAACGAAGTTTTACCATAACATTCCTCTAATTTGGAACCAGTATGGAATTGATTCAATTATGGAATCATGAATAGTCATTGGTTCGCTCGGTACATAGACACAGTCATTTATATTTTTTCTTATCTATCTACATAGATAATAAAGATTTTTCTGAAGAAATATTAGCAAGACCCCGGCTTTTTTTGTATGAATGGAACATTTTTCTATAAATATCGATCTCAAAAAAATATCTAACAGAAATATCCAGAAATATAAATATAGAAATAACATAACTAACAGAAATCACAGGAATAAATAAATTATATTTGACTCTGCCTCTTCAAGTGACTCAATAAGATAGACTGACCCATTTCCAACTTCCCCAAGATTCAATCCATAAGGAATCATTACAAATCTTGCTACTTGAAAAAGTTTCCTACTTCTGCATCATTATTTGAATCAAGTTTTGCAGTAAAGACTCCATTTTATTATCATAAGAAAGAAAAATATTTTCGAATGGAATTGTCAATGATATAAAGCAAATAAGCTAAATAGATCGAACAATAAAAAGAAATATTATTGTTAAATATTTCAATTTTAATATTTTAGGGATGCTAATTATTTTTCACAAAAATAGAAAGACTATTGTGACTGAAATAGGATAACAATACATACCTATAAGCTAAGCACTTCCTCGTTTTATATGTATTTTCATATTTTGTTTAGCCTGAGATTAAGTAATCTTTATGGAACTGTGATCTATGTCTCATCTTATCTTTATCTGAATCAGAAAAGGTTTCAGTTATCAGTGACTTTTGCATTTGCATGTCATTTGAATTCGATTTAGTTCAGTTTGTAAAAAACTTAGATATGATTCCGAAAAGAATCATTCAAAATTTAAAAAAAGAAAGAGGAATAATATTCTATCCAATATTAGACCTTTAAACAGAACCTTGTTGAACAAAAAAGAAGTATTCAGATACAACGGATATGCTCTGGGACGGAAGGATTCGAACCTCCGAATAGCGGGATCAAAACCCGTTGCCTTACCGCTTGGCTACGCCCCATTTCTACTTTTATTGGACACTAATACTAATAAAGAATAATATTGGTATTAAGTGTTCGTCAATTCCAGCCCAAACTATCTATAGAAAATATTTATTCTTTATAGAATCTATTATAGATTCGTGCTAGGATTTTGACATGTGTATATCTAGAATTCAACTGAATTTATTGATCATTACATATAATTCAATTAAGATATTGTATGAAAGTATGATTTCTTCTATTCTCCTTTGAGAATTGGAGGATTTTTGATTGAACGGAAAAAGAAGGATTTTTTTGTCTATCCTACTTTCTTTATTTTTCCTTATATCAATAACTCAATCAAAATGCAATTATCTCGACGAAAAAAATGTCTGTTATGCTTAATATCTTTAGTTTGATCTGTCTTAATTCTGCCCTTTATCCGAGTAGTCTTTTCTTCGCCAAATTGCCCGAAGCCTATGCTTTTTTGAATCCAATCGTAGATGTTATGCCAGTCATACCCCTGTTCTTTTTTCTTTTAGCCTTTGTTTGGCAAGCTGCTGTAAGTTTTCGATAAGATCTTTAATACTATCCTAGAAAATTCATTATTTATTCGATAAAAATTAAATTATAACAATTGATAAGATCAAATAAGTCTGACAGTATGAACCTTCGATTCAAACATTGAAATTATCGGATAGCCGCGAGAAACCCGGCTCGCCCCATTTCCCGATTTTAATTTGAATCCTTTTTATGGTGAAATACCTTATTAGCTTAGGGCCCCTTACAATAGCTAATTATGGGTATGAAAGTGATTTGTGGTAATTAAAGACTCTTATTATATTACAAATTGAAATTTCATTTCAACTTCATTTGAATTTCTAAACATTCTTTTCTATTTCTAGAATTTTTTTCTTGGTGTCAAAATAGGATATGTGATATAAAAATGGAGGATCTATTATCTTTTCTCGTTTTTCTTTTTCAAAAAATGATCTTGGAGGTTGTGTAATGCTTACTCTCAAACTTTTCGTTTACACAGTAGTAATATTCTTTGTTTCTCTCTTCATCTTTGGATTCCTATCCAATGATCCAGGACGTAATCCAGGACGTGAAGAATAAAATAAAAATTTAGTTTTTCTTGCTTGATTTTACAATTTTCTTTCAATTTTATTTTAGCTATTCCACACGTTTAACTAGGAAAAAATAATAAGGGGGTTTGCGAAAATTGAAAGAAAAAAATAGAAAGTCATCAACGGAAACGGAAAGAGAGGGATTCGAACCCTCGGTACGAATAACTCGTACAACGGATTAGCAATCCGCCGCTTTCGTCCACTCAGCCATCTCTCCCAATTGAAAAAGATAATTACTATGTTACATTACACATCAAGTAAGGATTAAAGAAAGTATTTCTTTCACATTCTTTATCTTTATCGTTATTATATAATTAGCAATTCCATTTAGATGCTCGAAAGATCCAAATAGAAAGATAAATAAAGAAGACCTTCTTGCTTTTATTTTGTTCGAGGTGCCTTTTGGGCCTGGCCCGGTCAATACCCAGCCGGGCCTTTTTTTGTTCCAACGAATTCCCTTTATTTATAGGTAACATACTCTAAATATTTGGTATTTGTGTAACAATTTCCGTTCTGGGGTTTACATATACTTCTAATTTTTGTTATAATGGAAATGGAGAATGGTTTTTGATTCAAAAGAATCAATTAAGGATCTATCAATTTGTATTTTATTATGTCATTAGGCAAACCAAATTTTATATTCAAATCTAAGAAAAATTCACGAATTCTCAGTCAACGAATAGTTAATGGTTCCTGTTTGTCATAAATTTTAGCTTTTTTGAGTCAAAATATAATTTGATTTTTCAATAGAAAAGTGAGTGGAAGTTTTGAGATACTATACAATCAATCAAAGGAGTAAATAAAACACAATCAAAAGGGGAAAAAGGGTTTATTTTATAATTTTTTTTATATTTATTTAGAAAAAGGATGAAAAAGGGGATGCAAGTACAATAAACTAAAGTTTAGTAATCCACCGGTAATTTTTTATCCTGTTGTGTATCGTTTTGGCGGCATGGCCGAGTGGTAAGGCGGGGGACTGCAAATCCTTTTTCCCCAGTTCAAATCCGGGTGCCGCCTCATCAACAAATGAATAGAAATATCTTATTCTGCTCTGCTGATATAACTAAACCTAATTTTCCCCAGCAAAACAGAATAAGGGGACTGTTGATACTTGGTTGATTCTAAACATCTGTTCTGGTAATTTTGTAAAAGATTGGAAATCTTTGAATATAAAAAGATTATAAAGGTCGAAGCAAGACTTTCCGATTCCCTTCTACTGCTAATGTAATGTATACTCATTGGGTCTTGAATTACTTCGGATAGCCGGGGGATAATTCAACTACTAGTTAGGGAAAGTCCTTTCTATACTGTAATCTATATATATAGACTCGCGAGAATCTCTGAGTGTTCAGGCATTCAATCACTATTAGATTGAGATTAGATAGATTTTTTATAGAAAAGAAAAAGTTAAAAAAAATCATTTTTTAACCCCTCGTCAAGAGTATAATATACTATCTCCCAACTCCTTCAGCTAGACAATCGCGAAGGGGTACGCATTATATCAAATAGGAAATAAAATAAAAATATGTAATAGATAGCAATTGATCTATTTTTACTTTGAAGAGCAAGAAAAAAAGGAAAGGGCTCTCTTATTTTATTACTGGACGTCCATTCCATTAGTAACATTCCTTTGTAGTGTCATTGTGTATTTTACTTGTGTTTAGTCTTTCCCCATTAGAAATCATATAGGAATTTTTGAAATGGCTTTATTTGATTGGTTCATCAATAGTGTTTGGTCAGAATCCCTTTTTGACTCTGGACCATTCATTCTACTATTATTAGTGAGCAATAATGGAATAATTCTATCATAGAGATAAGGGACATAATTCACATGGATATAGTAAGTCTCGCTTGGGCTGCTTTAATGGTAGTCTTTACATTTTCCCTTTCACTCGTAGTATGGGGAAGAAGTGGACTTTAAAAGCACTCCTAATTTAGTTGAGGAATGAAACGCTATCAATTCTTTTATAGATCGTTCCGTAACGCATTTTTTATTTGAATTGAAATAATTTAGAAATAAAAAATATCTTCATTTCAAAATTCCATTGGATTCTAGTGGAGAAATGTATTCTATAACAGTAAAACGATTATTTCAGATTCATCGGAATAAATAGATGTATCAAAGAAATAGAATTGGGTCCTACGTCAATTCTATATATGGATTAATAACTACATATATTGAAGATAGAAGCTAATAGAGTATACCAACTCTATTTACAACTTTATCCACTACTATAACATAACACTACTAGAGAGTATGGTAAGTAAGAAATAAATTTCTTACTTACCATACTCTCGGATCTCATAGAATACCGCGGATTATAGCCCCTTGATTTCATTTAAGACGCAAAAATAGAATACTTTTCATTTGATTTCTTCAACTATTGATAAGAATTCAGAAGTAAAGTTTCATTTAAAGTAATTAATTGTTTTGACTGACTGTTTTTACGTAAATTATAAGTAGAAAAGCAGTAGGAACTAAAATGAACAGTGCAGTAGCAATAAATGCAAGAATATTTACTTCCATAATCTCATCGTTTTTTTATTTCACAATAACTCGGGATTTAATCCCATAGAGATGATAAATCTTTCACCTGTCAATTCAATGAATGCATTACCTATCGATGATCTTGAATCGGATCAATACCATGAATAACAATATCTGAGCTATTAAATTAATTCGTCGTCGAGAATTGAATAGTATAACATACGAAGATCTTTTATCCATACCGAATCCAAGATTGGATTCCCGGACCAATAAAAAACTCCTTTATTTCTCCTTATTATATTTTCTGTTCTTTCTTTTTAGTGTAGAACCATCAAATGAAGTATCATCTAACCATGCGTCTGTTTCCATTAACTACAAAACCCCAACAAACAATACAAGCGAAGTGGAAAAAGAGAGGAATTAGCTTCTAAATTTTAATGATCCAATTTTCTTTGGAAGACAAAGAAGTATGAGAAAAATGAGTCGCGGGAGAAAAAATGGAATATTCTATCAACTTCACTATTTTAGTTATTTTCATTTTTGTTTAGGGTTTGTTCTTTCTTCGAAAGAATCTTGAAAAAAAGAGGGGAAACCCCTTCGGAATTCAATTATGCTCCCCTTCTTTCACAGAAAATAAAGAGGCGAATTGATGTACTTATTGGATCCGTCGGGACTGACGGGGCTCGAACCCGTAACGTCCGCCTTGACAGGGCGGTGCTCTAGCCTATTGAACTACAATCCCAGGGAAATAAGAAGAGATATAGCAGAAAATTTGGATAGGTATTTCTTAAGAACAAGAGGGCTCTACCATCTGATAGTAGGTTGCCAAATTGTTGGGCCGAGCTGGATTTGAACCAGCGTAGACATATTGTCAACGAATTTACAGTCCGTCCCCATTAACCACTCGGGCATCGACCCAACGCCTAATTCATTTTAGACGTTCCATAATCAACTTCCTTTCATCTCCCAGGCAGACTTGACAAATAAATATAAATATCAAATGATATAAAATATGAAGTCCTTCTAAGTAGACTAATAGAAGGACTTGACAAACAGGGATCACTTGATATAAAATCCCACTCCTACTCCTATAGTCTTCCTATAGTCTTGAGTGTTGTTACACCCCCAGAGGGACTTGAACCCTCGTTTTCTCCGTGAAAGAGAGAGGTCGTAACCACTGGACCATAGGGGCCTATGGCCACCTTGCCCAGAAATAAACTAGAAACAGAAATACTAGGTCCCGAGGGCCAACCACCCTTAGGAAATAAAAAAGCAATATAAACACATATAGTAGAAACACGTAGAAACATATGTAATAAACCAAAATAGGGAATAAGGGCTAAGGGCGGCTTAACTTAATATAACTCAGGGCGAAGGCCGCCTTTAGGATATGGATCAAACCGAAAAACTCGTTCATTATTCTGGTTTTTAATGGTAATCAAACTTTACCATTAAACTTTAAACTATACAACCTTGAAACTTGATTTCATTGGTC